GACGCAGATTGAATTCCTTAGTTTGTTCCAGTCTCTCTTTTTGAAATTGGCGCATTTTTTGTAAATGTTCTTCATTAAATTCAAAAAGACCTGCTGCGAAGTCTTCTTCATCGACCATCACATGGGCGTGAAGAAAGGGGGGCTCATAGACCGAAAAGTCTATCCCGCCCATTTCCCCGTCTGGATGAGCCCAGATATACCTATCTTGGTCGATTTGTATAGATCCCAGGGGAAGACTTTGAAAGTTGGGGTCGTCCCTAGATGCGTCGGCGTTTGTACCCCCGCTTTCGGTTTGGAATTCGGAAGCGCGGTCGTCGAACCCAGGACGACCCTCCCCCGAAGCCCCCGAGGAGGCCGAGGCCCAAACAACCACGCGAACCCTTACACTGTAATATCTTTGTATAGGTTTTGCCATATTTTATCGTCTTATAAATAGAAGTTAGAGATATATGGATATATCCATCTCATGTTAAAACGAAACTGATTTTCTACCTTTCAAATCAAAATGTGTTTTTTTAGAAAGATTATCCCTGTCTTTGTTTATGTCTCGGGTTCGAACAAATTACTCGAATTCGCCCCTTCCTACGTATCAGTCGGCATTTTTCACAAATTTGACGAACGGAAGCCCCCATTTTCATAGCTCTTATTCCTTAACTTCGAATACACTTATTTCATTTCAATTGGAAGAAAATGAGTTTCTTGAAATTTGGAGTCTCCAATGGAATCCCCACGAAGGGAGTGATCAAGTTCCAAAGCCCCCTTCCCTTACTCGTCCGAATCCGTTCTGTTGAATCTCGAAATTAGACCCCCCAGCCGGAATCGTAACGACTTATTTCAACTTTGACTCTCATCTCCGCGTGCTATATCTAGAATCTATATATAGAAAGTTCTGTCATATCTTTCCTGATAGAATCGCTAAAAAAGAATCCCCGGTATTTCATATTTAAGCGGACCTGAAGGAAACGGACCCGAAACTTGGCGTTGGGAAACGTGTTAGTAATTCCACTTTCATAGATATATCTTTCTTTGTTCTTCAGTGAATTGCATCACCCTCTGAGCATCAAAAAGTCTTTTTTTTAGTAGAGAAAAAAGTGATTTATTGCGCAGTAACGCGCTCCGGATTCAATTTGTGTATCATAAGGATTACCATATATAACACAAAATTTCTCCACCCACTCTTTCTAGCCGAGCCTCTCGGTCTGTTATTATACCTTGAGAAGTAGAAAGAATTACAATCCCCATCCCGCCCAAAATCCTAGGAATTTTTGGATAGGTAGAATAGATTCGTAGACCGGGTCGACTGACTCGTTTTAAATTGAAAATAGTTCTACCCCTCCTATTCCTTCTATAGCGTAGGGTTAAAACCAAAAAGGATTTATTGTTTTCCCGATGTTCCCTCGCGTTTTTGATAAAACCCTCTCGTAAAAGTATTTGAACTATCTTTTCGACGATGTTAGTAAATCCTATTCGAACCGTCTCTTTGTTAGCCATGTCGGCATTTCGTATACAGGTTAATATGTCAGAAATAGTGTCCTTGCTCATGATAAACGCAAACTCCTTTTATTGAAAAAATGGAATATATATTATTTATGATATACTATATCACAGTTTCCTCAAAGTCCCTTTCTTCAAATTGCGAGTGCGCTTTCAAATAGCAATTAAGTGTGGATAGAATTATAATAGGGATTTTGATACTCTGGGGCAGTACCTTCACTCGGTGACAGAAAAAAAGTTTATATACCGACCACACTACGACTCGTAGGAGAATCTCAGTCAATTTGTTCTTACTGAAGAGTCCTGAATACGGTTTGTATTCTTTCCAAAATATGAATATGAATCTCATATATTTGACAACCCTAAGCCTAATAGAAGGCTGAGGCGTATTGGAATACATCGATTCTATCCGAGTTCGGCTGTTTAATTGGAACAGCGAATATACCTCTAGTATATTTTGTATTCTTTTCCTAAAGGACACCGAGTCCAAAGTGAAAGTGAAATCTTTCACCGATTCCCAAATTGCCTCGAAAAAGTCTTGTATAAACAAGAGAGGCAAGACGTAGTGCGTCTGATAAGTCACATAAAAAATGGTTCCGTGGAAGAGTGGCCAAAGGCAATGTTTCCACCAGCCCAAGCTGGAACCAAGGAGGAGCGAAAGGAGAAGAGAAAGCAGGCTTCGGAACTCCCTTCCTATCATTCGCCAGAAATGCTTCTTGCCGTCCCAGGGTTCCTGATGCCAATCTTTACCACAATCGGCGTTGCCCGCACACGCATTATCGATTTCGGTCTCCGATCCCTCGCTTTCGGTTTGGAAGTCTCTGAGACCCTTTTCCGAACCGCGGTCGTCGACCCCAGGACGACCCTCACTCTCTCCCCCACAAGCGCCCGCGGAGGCCCAAACAACCACGCGACCACTTCCATTTGTAATAGTAACAATTGTATTGCTGAAACTTGCTTGAACGTGAATAATTCCTTTTCGTATATCCAAACGCAAAGGAGTCCG